TATTCATCAATCGAATCACTTTTTCGCTAAATACGAGACACCTAAGTCATACAAGTAAAGAGATCTATTCATTGATAAGAAAAAGAAAAAGCGTGAACGGGGGTTGGATTGACGATAAAATAGAATCCTGGGTCGCGAACAGTGATTCGATTGGTGATGAAGAAAGAGAATTCTTGGTTCCGTTCTCCACCTTAACGACAGAAAAGGGGATTGATCCAATTCTATGGAGTCTGACTCATAGTGATCATTTATCAAAGAATGACTCTGGTTATCAAATGATTGAACAACCGGGAGCAATTTACTTACGATACTTAGTTGACATTCATAAAAGGTATCTAATGAATTATGAGTTCAATACATCCTGTTTAGCAGAAAGGCGGATATTCCTTGCTCATTATCAGACACTCACTTATTCACAAACTTCGTGTGTGGCTAATAGTTTTCATTTCCCATCTCATGGAAAACCCTTTTCGCTCCGCTTAGCCTTATCCCCCTCTAGGGGTATTTTAGTGATAGGTTCTATAGGAAGTGGACGATCCTATTTGGTCAAATACCTAGCGGCAAACTCCTATGTTCCTTTCATTACGGTATTTCTGAACAAGTTCCTGGATAACAAGCCTAAAGGTTTTCTTATTGATGATATCAATATTGATGATAGTGACGATATTGATGCTAGTGACGATATCGATCGTGACCTTGATACGGAGCTGGAGCTGCTAACTACGATGAATGCGCTAACTATGGATATGATGCTGGAAATAGACCGATTTTATATCACCCTTCAATTCGAATTAGCAAAAGCAATTTCTCCTTGCATAATATGGATTCCAAACATTCATGATCTAGATGTGAATGAGTCGAATTACTTATCCCTCGGTCTATTAGTGAACCATCTCTCCAGGGATTGTGAAAGATGTTCCGCTAGAAATATTCTTGTTTTTGCTTCGACTCATATTCCCCAAAAAGTGGATCCCGCTCTAATAGCTCCGAATAGATTAAATACGTGCATTAAGATACGAAGGCTTCTTATTCCACAACAACGAAAGCACTTTTTCACCCTTTCATATACTAGGGGATTTCACTTGGAAAAGAAAATGTTCCATAATAACGGATTCGGGTCCATAACCATGGGTTCCAATGCACGAGCTCTTGTAGCACTTACCAACGAGGCCCTATCGATTAGTATTACACAGAAGAAATCAATTATAGGCACGAATACAATTAGATCCGCTCTTCATCGACAAACTTGGGATTTGCGATCCCAGGTAAGATCGGTTCAGGATCATGGGATCCTTTTCTATCAGATAGGAAGGGCTGTAGCACAAAATGTACTTCTAAGTAATTGCCCCATAGATCCTATATCTATCTATATGAAGAAGAAATCATGTAACGAAGGGGATTCTTATTTGTACAAATGGTACTTCGAACTTGGAACGACCATGAAGAAATTAACGATGCTTCTTTATCTTTTGAGTTGTTCTGCCGGATCGGTCGCTCAAGACCTTTGGTCTCTACCCGGATCCGATGAAAAAAATGGGATCACTTCTTATGGACTCGTTGAGAATGATTCGGATCTAGTTCATGGCCTATTAGAAGTAGAAGGCGCTCTGGTGGGATCTTCACGGACAGAAAAAGATTGCAGCCAGTTTGATAATGATCGAGTGACATTGCTTCTTCGGCCCGAACCAAGGAATCTCTTAGATATGATGCAAAACGGATCTTGTTCTATCCTTGATCAGAGATTTCTCTATGAAAACTACGAATCGGAGTTTGAAGAGGGGGAGGGAGAAGGACCCCTTGACCCGCAACAGATAGAGGAGGGTTTATTCAATCACATAGTTTGGGCTCCTAGAATATGGCGCCCTTGGGCCTTTCTATTTGATTGTATCGAAAGGCCCAATGAATTGGGATTTCCCTATTGGGCCAGGTCATTTCGGGTCAAGCGGATCATTTATGATGAAGAGGATGAGCTTCAAGAGAATGATTCGGGGTTCTTACACTTACAGAATGGAACCGTGCAGTACCAGACAAGAGCTAGATCTTCCAAAGAACAAGGCCTTTTTCGAATAAGCCAATTCATTTGGGACCCTGCAGATCCACTCTTTTTACTATTCAAGGATCCGCCCCCCGGTTCTGTGTTTTCACATCGAGAATTATTTGCAGATGGAGAGATGTCAAAGGGGCTTCTTACTTCCCAAACAGATCCTCCTACATCTATATATAAAGGCTGGTTTATCAAGAATACGCAAGAAAAGCACTTCGAATTGTTGATTAATCGTCAGAGATGGCTTAGAACCAAAAGTTCATCATCTAATCGATCTTTCCGTTCGAATACTCTATCCGAGAGTTATCGGTATTTATCCAATTTGTTCCTATCTAACGGAACGCTATTGGATCAAATGACAAAGGCATTGTTGAGAAAAAGATGGCTTTTTCCGGATGAAATGAAAATTGGATTCATGTAACGGGAGAAGGGTTTCCCATTCCTTAGCCGGAAAGA